TAGAAAGCCCTATGATGGGAAACTACCACGTTAGGTTTGGAGAGAGATGGGACCGGTTATATAATAGAGGGAGCAGATGCAAGCTTTTTCTTTCAATAGCCGGCCAAATGACTACAGGATCATCGGTCTACTCTACCTCAATTCACCATTTCGAACCTTATACAGAAGGTTTTTCCGTACCAGCTTCTTCTACCTATACCGCAGTTGAAGCACCTAAAGGAGAATTTGGTGTCTTTCTGGTCAGTAATGGAAGCAATCGTCCCTACCGTCGTAAAATAAGAGCACCTGGCTTTGCCCATTCACAAGGACTCGATTCTATGTCCAAACATCACATGCCAGCAGATGTGGTCACCATCATAGGTACTCAAGATATTGTGTCTGGAGAGGTGGATAGATAGGACTAGTACTTTCTCGATCAGGACCCTAGCTTTATTGCGAGCCAAAAACAAAGATGGATTCCCCTTTCATTTAAGAGAATAAGAAGAGTAGCTGTACTCTACTCTTAGAGCCGACTATGACTTCTTCGTCTTCTCTTTATCCTTTATCTAAGAAGGGGGGCTTTTCTATAGCTTTCTAAGCCCTTTCTCTTAGCCAGGGGAAATCCTAGTCTAGAGGATAGTTTTCTATAAGAATGTGGAAAGAGGCTCTGACAAGACCTTAATAGGTTACCCGATCCCTAACTCAAAAAGAAGGATGGCTTCGAGAACAGATATCGAATAGATAGAATTCGACATCTATATTAGTTGTTATTAGTTGGTATAGAATCTTTGTGGATTATACTGGTAGAGAATCATTGTTAGTTTAGTGGGCAAGCCGATTCCATCCGGCGAGATAGTGATCTATGCTCAACTTGTATATTCTAAGTAAATACTTGGTCGATACGAGACTTTTGATGCGTCCCTAAAATATTTGAATTCTTTTGGTAGTTTAGGAATGGGCTTGGGCAAGAAGCTCGATGCAGGGAGTCCCTAATCTTTTAGATCCATCGGGGCTTTGCTCCAACACTTAAGCTTTCACCCAAAGTATTTGGCTACTCAGCTTGAAGCAGGAACAGAGACAAGGCGTGAATCCACTGCGACATCTTCTGCCCCATCCGATGATGCTCACTGAATACACCTCGAAAAGGAATAAAGCTGTCCACTTGAAGCTGAGACCTTAGACTTCCTCTCGGGCAATCTATGAATTAGAAAGCTAAGAACTCCTCAACTCGCCCGATACGCCTACACCTAAGCTCGAGTCCTCTCCCACTTGACCACCCCTTTGAAAAGAGAGGACGAGTTCCTTTCCCGGCTTGATTCAGTTCAGTTACTCGCATCAAAAGTGATTCTACCTCACCCAAGAAAGGTTTTGCATGAACGTCTTTCCTCTCGGCAATAGAGGGATTGGTCTTCTCTTCTTTCAGACAGGGATTATCGGAGATAGTTCAGTAGATGCAAAGGTTGACTTCTCTGTCGCTTCGAAGTCTTATGAAGAATATCAGGAAAGCTGTTTTCCCTCCTTGTGAATAGCTTCTTCGGTCGAGTAGCTGCGCACCTTTAAAAGCCTAAAGGCTAGGCATAACGAGATGATATAGAACCCGGCATTTGATGGAGTTTCATCTAGTGAAGAAATAGATACCCTTGCAACCATTCTTGGTCTAGTAGCTTCCCCACTTTCCGAAGTCAATCTTATCAGATTCGAAGACCTATTTTTCTTCGCTAATCATACCGCATTCCTATATTCGATGCCGTCTTTGTCGAGTAGTTCTAAACTCCGATACTGCATTCCCGGATTGATTGCCTCTCAAAGAGCTGGTTCCTCCTCTCCGTGCTTTATCTGAAGATCCTCATTCGCAGTCTTTCTTCCCTGCCTAGCTACAGTTGATCAAGCCAGCAAAGAAGAAGCACACCGAGATAGGCTGCTTGAGCCCTTTCTCTCTAACCTAAAGAAGGACTACCTTAACTAAAGAACAACAACTCCTTGTAATCAACCCTTAGCAGCCATATACAACTATTAGTACTGAACCTTTAGCTCCTATTCCGCACCTGAACTAGCTACCCAGCAAGAAAGAAGCATACTAGATAAGCATAAAGCAGGAAGAAAAGACAACCATAGCTACAATCATTGCGATTGGACTAATTCCATCTTTCATGTTAGAAGGTAAAACATTAATGGGAGCAGAAGCACTTCCTCTTTCCCTGAGACTGGGGATCTTAGTCTCAATCCTAACCTCATAGCTTTTAGAAGCTAAGCAAGTCCAGTGCTACAGGCTTTTTTCGACAAAAAGAAGAGGAAAAGGACCCGGCTTTAGGACCATCGTCTAATTCAAAGTCTTCCGCATATTCGATTACGTTACAAAAGCCCTATTCTGAGCGGACCTTCTTTCTATTCCTGGCTTGGGGGCTTCGCTTGGTAAGGAAGATTTGTTTGCTTGGCCGGGAGCGGAAGACTGCATCCGATGGTTCTTATTCTGCCCTTTCCCTTCTTTTCTTATATCAACTGAACATCCTAAACACCAAAAGGAAGGGAGAAGCAAACTCGACCAGGTGGTTTTTTTCATTTTATTGACGAGATTTTCAATGAAAGCTGAGATGGGGTAAGTGTGAAGAGTCAACTATTGCCCTACTTTTCTTATTTCTTAGAAGAATGGCCCGGTATACTCATAAAATTTAGATTATCGCTCTACTGAATCGAAACAATGACTCTCGCCTTTGGAACAGATAAGTTCGGTACAGATAACAAAGAATAGAAATTGGAGAGCAGGTGCCCTTCTCTAGTGGTTACCCTCCCAGCCAAAAAGGAAAAGCCCTGATCATTTGAAAAAAAAAGATGCGTCAATCACGCATCCTAATTGGTGAGCTTATGCCCGCTCTAGTTCCTTCCCCGCTCTTAGTTTGCTTTACAGGAACCATTTTAGCGAGGAAAAAGAAGGTTCCAATGAGTCCGAGGAAAAAAACAGCACATTATGGCCATGACCAGCTAAAGATCACTGGCCATCTCACGAATTGGATTTGAACCAATATCAAGCGACTTTCCTTTTCTTTAGTCGATCGTGAGTGGGTCTGTCGTCCTCCTCATTATAGTCCTCCTAGAATCAATAGCATTTCGTCGGAATACATCCTGTCTTTTCACCTTAGTAGTCCTATGCATAGTTAGTACTATAGCCCCAATCATGGCTACTAATAAAATAAGACTAGGAACCAAAAACCAGACGAAATAGTAGGTATAAAGTAAATTGCCCAATGTTTCCAAATTAGTCCAACTTCGTACCTTTTCGGCATAAACCGTATATCTCAGAGAGGTCGTATTTCTTTTGGTTGGTAGTAATGGAATGCTTTCATTATCTAAAATGAAGAACATTTCCCACCAAAAGATCAGTCCAATAATACCACTCACTGGTAAATAGCGCAATACTTCTTCGTGAATCTCCGCTATTTGAATATTGAACATCATAACAACGAATAGGAATGAAACGGCTATAGCTCCTATATGAACTACTGGGAAGATCATAGCAAAAAAGTCGAGACCTAAGAAAAGAAGTAAACCGGAAGTATTGCGAAAGACTGGGATGGGAAACAAAACGGAATGTACCGGATTTTTAGCACGTACAACCATCAAACCAGAGACCAAAGCAGGACTCGACAAAACAGAAAGTATCATAGTACGTCGTCCTTCCCTGAAATGGAACTTTCATGCTAGTTCTTGCTCCAGCATGAAAGTCGATCTATTACGACCAGCGCGGTTGTTCGTATTTCATTTTCTTCTTCCAAGACAAACTCTTGTTAGGCACTGAGTTAGTTACGGAATCTCAAATCTGACACTGCATCCATCCAATGCATTTTTTTCGATCTTCTATGTTGGTACACTGAACACCAAGCCAATCTTGATATAAAAAAGATGTTCTGTTCACATACTCGCTTTCACACATAGGCACAGATAGTCATAAAACTTTCTAGAAGGAAGTGGCCTTGCCAATTGTGTATAGTGGACACGAGCAAAGTTGTGAGCAGCATTTTCCTAGCGGCCGAAATAAAAAAAAAAAGGAAGGTTGATCGAAGGATCTACATGAAGCTTAAAATACAGCTAGCTTAGGCGAAAGACAATCCTCAGACGATATGAATTGGATTTGATCTCTCTCTTGTATTGTATACGCCATTTATAGGTTCACCTTCTTCAATGACCTACTGACACTTCACTTTTTTAACGAGCATGGAAAGACACTGTCAAAGACTCTAGCCCCAGCGACTATGAAAGCCCGGTTCCCGGGTCAATATAAGAGTCCATCCACGGCATGAGAGGAAGAAAGAGCTCAAGAGCATGTCTTCTTTTCAACCATAGCCATAAAGAGAAGAGTCTGACCCAGAAAGCCATCTTGTAGAGAATGAACAGTCGATTTGGGCAACCGGGGACCAGACCACTAGCCTAGATAATCAAAGAGGCCCGGGCTGCTATCTTCTAATTATTATACTACTACGAGATTGGTCCCAAGCCGAATCCACGGTGCTTGCTATCAGTAGAAATCTCAGCCTTCGCGCCCCCAACACCAACGGAAACGAAAAAATAAAAGTAGAAGATTAATCCAAGAGCACAGGCGAGCTAGAAAAGAAAAAAGGCTCTCACGAATACCTCATCCCTGTGAGCCTTTTTTCTTGTTTAAAAAATATTCCAGGTAGCACATAACCAAGTTCGTTCAGCTACGATTTTCTCAATCGCATACATAAAAAGATAAAAAAAATGCCATTAAGCACGCATAAGAATATAGAAAGTACATAAACTTGCCCCTTCAACACGTACTCAACCCAGTCAACAAAAAGATTAAGGCATAAAAGACCCAACCAGTCATTCACTCAGGAAAGATTCAGTTAGTATCCAATTCAAATTACTTTTCTATCAAACGGAACCTCCATCTCATAAGCGAGGATATCAGTGAAGCAAGCTCATCTTCCCTATTCATAGACAATCTTCCAACTTGACTGGCCGATCGCTCTCTTTGAATACGTTAAGGGCTCACTCCGTCCAGCTTCAGATCGAAGTCCTGATTCACCATCTCCAAGTAAGCAACTCTAATAAGAAATCGTGCTCGCTGCTTTTCTCATCTATGGTTTCTACCATGACTAAAACTGAATCGGGAACAGAGATCTCTTTCAGAGCCTTGACTGAAGTGGTGGGGATTGTCTTCCAGACATAGATATAGGAAGGGGCTCGACCCCCACCCAGCTCGAAGAAGTAGCTCTTTCTAGTTATCGTAGGAGAGACCACAAAAAGTAGGGATTAGTTGGAACAGCTGCCACGGCTTGAATTTGAGTGGATGCCAAAATGGAGGAGTCATTCCCGCTGCTAGGAGATGCCAAATGCGCCTGCCCAGTCTCATCTCGAAGACAGAGACCTGTTTTGGAAAGGAAGCCCTACCCGCTCCAGTTCCTCATCCCATCTCCGAAGAAAGGGCCAATACCAGCAAGAACTGGACTGCCTAGCTGATAGGTTAGCTCGCTCCATCAGGTATCGGATATCTGTCTCAGCTAGCTATAGGAAATAGCATCGGTGAGTAGGGGGAAGATACTGCAAGGATTCTGAAGACGAAGAAGCTTGCATGTCTATCAGAGAGATTAGTTTGACCTGCTATTGGAGGCCGGTCGTAAAGCTGGTTCGCCGGCAACGGCAGCTCGTGGGTCTGTGTTAAACGATGGAGGCCCGTGTAAACTTAGGTCTAACGATCTTCCCGGTCCTTCGGGTTGTTCCTGTACGAGAAAGAAATGCAACCGGAGCGAAAAGCACCACCCCATCAAGGAGAACAGCATCTTGGCTGGAAGCAGCATTCATGTATGATTTCTTACCTTCGTCCCCTTCACCACTATTTGATGAAGAAAGCAAGCATGAACTCTCTACTCGGGAATAAACTATACCCTGACCTAGGTTTCTATCTGCGCCTATGGGTGGGCCACTTGAGCATCTATCGGGAGAGGAAAATGAATGCAACCAAGATCAGAGGAGCCTTTATGCCACTGTACCAATAGGTGGTTGAGCCTTGGGCCTGAGGCGTAGGGAGAGGATGACCCAGATGAATCAGAGTCTTGATCCCCTGCCCTGAGATCTCTAATGGGTGAGGAAGCAGAGTCTGAACCCTACCTTTAGATTAAAGAAAGTAAAGCTCCTTCACTTATTGCTCGATCCGGAACCTATTTTGATAGCACCCTTTCTTCCTATTAGTAGGTCTTATTGCCCGTTAAGTTCCTCTTCTGGTAGTCTAGTTGTAGTTTTGTTTTGAGCGGGTGAACCCATGTTCTATCTCGTAGTCACTTAAGCGGCAGAGTCTGTAAACTCAAATGGTCTGAGAGTTGCCTTTGGCTTCTTCACCTCTGTGAACCATGCATCCATGCTTTGATCGCCGAGTTGGTCAGGAAAGAAGAATTCGTCTGGAGATGAGAGCAAAAAAGGCTGAGCTGGGATCACCGACGACTGGCCTTGAGGGACAGAGCAAAGTTCAATCATAAACCACTTAGCCTCGCTTTCTTAACGCCTAATCTTTCTACAGGATGTTCATCACACAGACATTCTAGTGTACGTTACTCTTACTGATTCAGGTGCTAGAAAAAAAGAAAAAAAATCGTGGGTTCCATCGTTTCTATGGTTACTTCTTAAACGGTGAGGTCTTCTCTATACACCGGAGCCTTTCAAACAAAACTTCATTGTTTTTGGTAACTTGTATAGTTCACACCACACTATTTGGCTCTACCCATAAATTATCCAGTAACAGGTCTTTCACAACGAGACCCACCTATACAGTAACGGTATTGAATTCTGAAAGTTAGCTGGATAGCTGACCCTTCTAGTCCGTTTTTGACCGAGCGAGAACTTTATTTTTATGTTTTTTTTTGAATTTCAATAAGATTTCCTCCGCTTAATGGATAACCGTTTGTTACCAATGGAGAATTGGTTTTCATCTTAAATTCAGGTGATTGGATTTGCACCAACGGAAACCATAAACTTTATCCATAATTAGAAATTAGAAGGATCGATTTGCTTATTTTTATTTTTAGTATAGTGAATGGAGTTCCTTCTTGCATTCTATCCTATTCACTGGTATTGATCATTCATGCTGGAAAGCGGTTTTATTGCTTTTTTGTGTCAGTTCATGATCTAAACGAGTCGCACATACACCCTAGTACATGTTCCTCGACGCTGAGGACATCCCCGAAGAGCGGGGGATTTCGTGACATTTCGAATTGGCTGTCTTGTATTTCTAATAAGTTGTTTAATAGTTGGCATGTTGAATCATATACCTAAAGGGCTGGTTTAGATTGATCCTAACCGGATGATTATGAATTTTTTCTATTTATATAGAATAGTAAACTCGTAGATAAAATCTTAAATCACGGATTTGCACAAAATAGATTTTTTCACTCAACTGCTACAAGATCAACAATTCCATAAGCTTGGGCTTCTGTTGCTGACATAAAAACGTCCCTTTCCATGTCTTCCGATACAACCCATAATGGTTTACCCGTCCTTTGTACATAAACCCTTGTGAGGGTTTCGCGTAGTTTCAGCAGTTCTTCCGCTTCCAGGATAAATTCTCCCGTTTGCGCCTCATAAAAAGAACTAGCAGGTTGATGGATCATTACCCTGATGATAGAAGGATTCTCTATCTAGTGTGATGAAACGAACAGAAAAGAAAGATAACGAATAATAAAAGATAGAATTGAACAACCGTACAGGCATCATCTTTTGTGCATTGCATACGGCTCTACAATCAAATTGACCCTTCACTTTCTATTTTTCTATTCAAGAAAGATAAAAATAGAATCTATCAACCCCAGACAGGTAAATGGTCAAATTGCCACCCTTTCTTTCGGAGGCGTTAAAAAAATACTATGATGGCTCCGTTGCTTTCTATTTTAAAACGGATTCTTTTTTTGTCTTTGATTCAGCAATCCCAAAGTTTTTTTTGATCCAACCAAAAAAGGAAAAATCTTGTTTTTTCGCACTCTTTTTTTATACCATAAATATTGTTAAGAGCCCGTGAGTATGAAAACAAAAAAGTTTGTGACGCTGAATTGGACTTCCGATAGATAAGAGAAAATCGGAAAGACCTTTTTTCTCATACTACTCTCTCGATACATAATCCAATGAAAAAAGAATATATAATTTTTTTCATATCGAATTCGAAGTGCCATGCTATTATTACTTAATATTCATATGGCGAAGGCATAGTTTTCTTTTTTCTCTCAAATAAAAAACCTCATTGGCGCCAAGCGTGAGGGAATGCTAGACGTTTGGTAATTTCTCCTCCAACTAGGATAAAGGATCCCATTGACGCGGCTAATCCCATGCATATTGTATGGACATCTGGTCCCACAAATTGCATAGTATCATAAATAGCTACTCCAGGTATTACCCACCCCCCGGGGGAGTTTATAAACAAAAACAGATCTTTGGTATCATCCTCGATACTGAGATATACCATAAGACCAATAAGTTGATTCGAGATCTCACTATCAACTTCTTGGCCTAAAAAAAGCAATCTTTCTCGATAAAGTCGGTTGAGTAGGGTAAAATTATATCCCTCAGGAACCGTACATGCACCTTTTGATGCATACGGTTCAAAAATAATTGTGAAAAAAGAATCAATGGCTAGATTCGAGTCCCCTTTCTTTTTTCTATTTAGAACAGGGTTTTTCTAACTTCTAACGAAAGAGCTTTTTCGTCGATTTTTCAAAAAAGACGAATTTTCTTTTTTATAATAGAAAAAGTCAATAAACTTATCGAATTAACTTTTCATTGATGTATTGTTTCATCGAGATTCAATCTAAATCACGATGGTATTTTCTTGTTCCTGAATGGGTCTCTTTAATCTTTTTAGGTTTATGCTCTACTCCGGGTAAAGGTCCGCCCGATTTCGATTTGCACATATAGGACAAATCTTCCCATCACCATTTTTTTTTATGACTTTACAAATAACAAACAAGAATCTTTTATGATACACGTAGTAATCATAGATCTATTTATTACCAATTGGGTTTTTTCTAAACGGAGCCTGGATACTTCATTTTTTGAGTCCAACCAAAGCCAACCATAAATTATTCTAATTGATAATAGTACTATGAATTCCCCCAAACAATGCGCCTAATTGCACTTCACGCTCCAATTTTTTGATGATTTAATTTCTCTTTCTTGGGCGAAACAGAGGATATCTCGATCGGGGGAGAGAACGGGGAAATCCCATATAACCCAATATATCTGACAAGTCGCACTATACGTCAACCCAAGATGCATCTTCCTCTCCAGGACTTCGGAAAGGTACTTTTGGAACACCAATAGGCATGAATTGAAAGAAAAAAGAACTAAATACTATATTTCACTTTGATGTGGAAACGTAACAATATGGTTTTACTGTCTTTATAATATTGGCTCTATCCTATTTATGTTATCCATGGATTAGAAAAATTCAGAAAGAAAGACAAAATAAATAAAGGAAACTTTTTACGAATAGGTCTTTCTAATAATAAATAAGGAGGGGCACGTTTACTCATAGAAAATGGTATTCATCCCCCATTGCGTATTGGTACTTATCGAGTATAGAATAAATCTGCTTCTCTTTGTTCCTACGAACCAAATTTTTCCATTATTACGAACAGAATAGAAAAAAATATTAATCTAACCCCTGTTAGGAAATAATCTTCCGAACCGGGGGTGTCCATAAGATAGTCATAGTATACTTTTCCAATGTAATAAAGTTACGTAGTGTTTATTTTTTCTTTGATAAAGGGGTATTTTCCATGGGTTTGCCTTGGTATCGTGTTCATACCGTTGTATTGAATGATCCCGGCCGGTTGCTTTCCGTTCATATAATGCATACAGCTCTGGTTGCTGGTTGGGCGGGCTCTATGGCTCTGTATGAATTAGCTGTTTTTGATCCTTCTGATCCTGTTCTTGATCCAATGTGGAGACAGGGTATGTTCGTTATACCCTTCATGACTCGTTTAGGAATAACCAATTCATGGGGGGGTTGGAGTATTACAGG